GTTTTATAATTTATTATATATAATAAAATCAGGAGGTAGTTTATTTAAAATGGTAGCTTTGGGAGTTATTGATGCAGGGCTAGGTCTTGTCCTCTTGATTTAGGAAAATAAGAATTGCGCTTATATTTAAGAATTCAAATTTCTAGGTTTTACTGGTTAAACTATTTCCTATGGGTGGGTTGTAGCCTAATGGAAAGGCATTTGGCCGTTAACTAGAAGATAGCAAGATCAATACTTGTCAACTCAGACTTGAGTAGCAAAGTGGGTTAATGCTATAGATTTAGGATCTAATATCGAGGGTTCAATTCCCTTCTTAAGTTGATGTGGACTGAAGGATTTAAACTTTCAAGTTTTGCTTGCAAAGCAAATGTTTTGTCTATTAAACTAAATTCACTATATATAAGAGGTTTAAGTTAATAAAACTAAAAACCTTCAAAGTTTTCAACAGGAGTGAGAGTCTCCTAATCTCTAGGTTTTGTAGTGTAATAAACATGTTAGATTGCAAATTTATAGATGTGGGATAGATAGTCCACCAAAACTTCCAGGCAGTTCGAATTTCACAAACTTCTTCTCCGTGTAAAAGAGACGCTTAGGTGGGACAAGCTCTGCGAGGAAAAAGGGGATAAAGTAAGCTAAGTGTTAAGCTTTTGGGTTCATACCTCAAAAATAGAAGGATAAAAACCTCTCTTTATTTAGATTAAGAAATGCTAGGGTTGGCTACTAGCAACTTTGGTCTGACAATCCAAGGTTATGCTAAATTTAACTAATTTCTTGGGCAGGGTGGCAGAAGATTGTATGCGCTAGATTGTAAATTTATTAATAAAGGTTTAAATCCTTTTCGTGCCAAGAAAAGCTTTATTATTATAAGAGTATATTTGATTTCCAATCAGAAGGGCCTTGCTAAAACCCAAGGATAAAGTACAAATGTATTATATTATATGTAATAATATTTGTTAAAGTAGCAAAGTGGGTTAATGCAAGAATCCTAAGATTTCTTTATCGGAGGTTCGAGTCCTCTCTTTAATGTGGAAAATAGTATTATTTATAAATTCTTTGGGTTTTATAGTTCCTGTGTTGTTGGCGGTGGCTTTATTAACTCTGATTGAGCGCAAGGTTTTAGGGTACATGCAGTTGCGGAAGGGTCCCAAAATAGTGGGGCCATATGGATTATTACAGCCTATTGCAGATGGGTTCAAGTTATTAATAAAGGAGACTTTAAAGCCGTCCAATGCTTCTCCTTTATTGTTTTATTTTTCCCCTGTGTTGTTTTTTTTCCTGTCTATTTTGTTGTGGTCAATTATACCTGTGGGGAGCTCAGCCCTCAATTTTAATCTATCGCTTATACTCATTTTGGGTTTATCTAGTTTGTCGGTCTATTCATTGCTAGGGTCTGGATGGTCATCAAACTCTAAATATTCTTTTCTGGGGGGAGTTCGAGCGGTGGCGCAAACTATTTCGTATGAAATAAGGTTAGGTTTAATTTTATTAACTGTCGTGGTTTTTTCAGGGGGGTTCAACGTGGGGGTAATTAGTTCCTCCCAATCAGATTGTTGACTCGGAATATGCTGTTTTCCCTTGTTTTGTATATGATTTATTTCAACCTTGGCGGAGACTAATCGTGCACCGTTTGATTTAACTGAAGGAGAGTCTGAAATTGTATCTGGGTACAACGTAGAGTACGCTGGGGGGCCTTTTGCTTTATTCTTTATAGCTGAGTATGCAAATATAATTTTTATGAAATTGTTTAGAGTGTTGTTGTTCCTTGGGGGGAGTTTGCCCCTTGAATTGGTGTTTCCTCTTAATATAGTTGGGTTGGTCCTAAAGACGGTGGTATTGGTGGTGTCGTTTTTGTGAATCCGAGCGTCTTATCCTCGGTTTCGGTATGATCAGTTGATGTACTTGACTTGAAAGAAGTATCTGCCATTGTCCTTGGGGCTTCTTGTTTTCTATAGGTTTTTATTATCGGTTAGGAAAGGTTTACCGTCTGGGTTTTTAGACTAGGAACTTGATCCTGTTAGAAAGGGGGTCTAGCTGATAATTAGATTGGAGAAGGTTAAATTCCTTCCAAGTTTTATGAGTCGAAGAGTGTTTTTTATTCTTGCAGTGAAAGTAGTAATGAGAGCAGTTATTGTGGCCTCAAGATATAGGTGGTTTTCTGTTTGGGTTGGACTGGAGCTAAATACTTTGTCTGTTTTGCCTATATTGTGTGGTCAGTTTACCCCGCGAGGAGTGGAGTCAACTGTTAAGTATTTTCTAGTGCAGGCTTTTAGCGCTGCTATGATACTTAATGTGGCTTTAGTTCAGGTATGATTAACATCTTCTTGATCTATTAATTGTCCCTTAAGTCAGTTTAGATCCGTTATTCTTACTCTTTCTTTATCATTAAAGCTTGGGTTGTTTCCATGCCATTATTGATTTCCTGATGTTATTCAGGGACTGAGGTTCTTGCAGGGTTTGTTGTTGTCTACTTGGCAGAAGGTTGCGCCTTTTATTATTCTGGTGAGTGTGTCTGGGGTGATAAGAGTGAAAGTGCTAGTAATACTGGGGTGCTTGTCTGTGTTAGCGGGGGGATGAGGAGGATTAAATCAGTCTCAGGTTCGTAAGATAATGGCCTTTTCCTCTATTAGCCATCTAGGATGAATTAGGAGGGTTGTTGTCTACTCAGAACGTATAGGTTGTGCAATGTTTGTTGTGTATGTTATTCTTAGGAGCACAATATTTTTAATTAATAGAAAGGTGGGCCTATATAATCTAGCCTCTTTGGGCCGGCTAATGTATTGTAAAAAAGCTGTGGGGATGATTTTAATTTTAGTTGTGTTATCTTTGGGAGGGTTACCTCCTCTTACAGGATTTTTAAAAAAGTTTGCGGGTTTAAGGTGTTTACTGTCGAAAAGGTTGCTAGTCCCCTGTGTTGTTCTGATAGTGGGAAGATTGTTGAGCTTATTCTTTTATCTTCGCATAAGATTTAATAGAGTTCTCTCTCTGTTCCCCCAACATTCTATGATGATGTTTTCGTGACGAAGAGGAGGGAAAATATTGAATGAAGTGAATTTTTATAGGGGGTTATTGAGGGTGCTATCTAGTTTCAGAATCCTTGGATTAGTATTAATACCAGCAATCTGAGGATTTTATTAATTAATCATTACATATAGATGTTTGAAAAATTAGCTTGGAAGATGGAGTGAAAATGATAAGATGTCTACTAATATCAAAAGATTGGAATAAGAATATTAAAAGAGTATTGTGATAAGAAATTTTAATGCTAAGAGCTATACAGGCAAGTACTGTGAAGGAAAATTGAAATAAAAATAAAAATTAAGACTGACGAAGGAAAAATTATTTCTTTTACCTTTTGTATAATGGTTAAGTGAGAATAAGTTAAAAGAATTTTGTGTCCCGAAACTTGATGATCTAATTTATTCTGTTTGTGAGAAGCTGAAGTTTTACTGTTGCAATAGTAATCTTTGAGGATAAATTAGTTGTAAAATGCTAATCGTATCAAGTTATAGCTGGTTCTTCAAGAAATTAGTTTTAGCTAAGAGTGAAGTTATAAAGTAAAAATTTTTTTATGAAGAAAGTTTCTTGCTATAATAATTCATTTTAAGACAGGTAGGGATAAGCTTGCTTGTCAAGTAGGAAAAAGCCTTAATAAACAATTAAGAACACTCTATAGAAAATGTTTTAGAAGATCAGTAGGATTAATAGCATCTCCCTGTAATAAAAGCGTTAAAGCTTTTCTTCTATAAAGGAAACACAAAATATTGGTTGTTAAGTTCGAAGTTTTTATTGAAATTATTGAAGACTTGTAGATAAAGTTTACAAGATATAATGCTTAAATGAGTAAAGTCGGCATAATTGGTTGCGTATTAATCGCCCCTAACTAAGGAAGGATAAAAATAGGGGTTATTCAGGAATTAAATTTTTATTGGGCGTCTTCCGACTCAGGCAATTAACAGTGCATAACAAAATAAGGAAAAGGAACTCGGCAAATTAATACTTCGCCTGTTTACCAAAAACATCGCTCCTTGCAAAAATTTTGAAGAATAGGGAGTTCTGCCTGCCCAGTGACGTAGTTAAACGGCCGCGGTATTTTGACCGTGCAAAGGTAGCATAATCATTTGCCCCTTAAATAGGGGCTGGTATGAATGGCAAGACGGAGGTTAAGCTGTCTCTTTCTTATAAAACTTCAATTTCATATTTTTGTGAAGAAGCGGAAATAAATTCGTAGGACGAGAAGACCCTATCGAGCTTTAGTAAAGTTACTAGTAATGTCATAGTATAGATCGTCTAATCTAGTCATGAATGGCTTATAAGATCTAATTATTTATGCTTAATTGTCTAGTAAAATAATTTTGGTTGGGGCAATCGCGGAGTAAAAGCACCCTCCGCTGACAATAAAAAAAATTACTATTTTGAATAGTGAGTGATCCGCTTTATAGCGAACAAAGGAATAAGTTACCGTAGGGATAACAGCGTAATTTTTTTGGAGAGTTCATATTGATAAAAAAGTTTGCGACCTCGATGTTGGATCGAGATTTCCTGGGGATGCAGCAGTTTCCAAGGGTTGGTCTGTTCGACCATTAAAATCTTACGTGATCTGAGTTCAGACCGGCGTAAGCCAGGTCAGTTTCTATCCACGAAAGATATATTTTTCTTAGTACGAAAGGACCAGAAAAGTGGTACCAATTTTTAAAAAAAAGTACTAAAAAAACTACTGAAAAAAAAATGAAAATTTTTAAGAAAAATTTTTAAGAAATCTTATTTTTGCGTATAGTAACAAAATAAAATGTGAAGATTTGTGTTAACTCTAAGTTGGCATGATGCTAAATAAAAGACTAATCCTGGAAACAGACTGAATCTTACTAATCCCTGTTTTGCTTTGTACAATCATTGCCTGGGAGGTTAAAGGAAAGAAAGGACAAGATAAAATTAAAAAGAAGATGTTTATGAGAGGCTAGAGAGGAAAAGATATTCCATAGGTAGAAAGACCTTTGTGTACTAACTATATAACAGTTACTCCCCCCCGGGGAGGGCTATTGGAATTATGGGCCTAACCTTAAAAAGGATTTAAACCTTTATCTTACAATTTACAAGATTGTCCGCTTGTTGTAGCTTTTAAGGCATGATTCTTGTTAGGGTTTCAACCTAAACCTATAACGTGAAAAGTTATTGTTGTTTCAACTACAAGAATTTGTTCCAGGCACATTTTCCAATACGCCTACTTTGTTACGACTTTTCTCCTCTAGTCGACGAGAGTGACGGGCGATGTGTGCGCGTTCTAGGGCTAGTAGATTTTCATGGGCATTTTCTTTTGTCCATTACTGCTGAATCCTGTTTCAGGCCAACGTGTCAGTTGGGCATTCATTTGTGAGGTTTGGCTATTGTTGGAACAATTGTAGCTCACTTATCCCCAACTTATTAGCTGCACCTCGATCTGACGTTAAGGAGTTTATTTTTCCGTTGTGTTTACATTTCTTGGGAAGTAAACTGACGACGATGGTATACAAGCTGTAAGATTCAAAAGTTGGTGAGGTATGACGTGGATTATCGGTTAGATAGCAAGCTCCTCCAGGAAGAATTAGAAAACCGCCAAGTCCTTTGAGTTTTAAGCTTTCGCTCGTAGTTCTCGGGTGTGGGGGTGTTTTACGGCTCCTATAGTGGGGTATCTAATCCCAGTTTATCTTAGAGCTTTGGTGGGCTGTGAACTGAAGTGAAATTAATAGGTTGTCTATGTAATTAAAGTTTTGTTGAGCTTGTTACTGCTAGAGTTTATTTTTATTTCATCTCGGGGCATGTCTTACCACAATTTTTACCGTTATTTTATTGGCTGGAACCTTATGTATAACCGCGGTGGCTGGCACATAATTAACCGGGTTTCTTATCCATTACTATATCAAGCTTTCGCTTATTGTATAATTTTAAGTACTGCAGTTGTGGGTGTCTAAGTGTCTTTGATGCCCGGGAGGCTTCTGATGCTTTTAAAGATTTTTCTAATGGGGGAGTTGGTGTTATTACTCACAGTGTTGCTCATTAGCTTGCATGTATCAATATGGGTATGGCCAATAAGAAGACTAGGACCAAATCTGTTGCTGAGAAAAGGATTTAAACCTTTATTAGAGCATTTTCAGTGCTTTGCTTTAATCTGTTAAGCTATCTTTGCAAAATATTAGGTTTTTTTCTACTTGGGCGGTTATTGGGATAAAAATGATGAATAGCAGGAAGTAGAGGGCAGAGGCTATTTGTCCTAGTATGATAAAGGGTTCTTCTACCGGCTGTCTCCCTATTCAGGTTAAGACAATAAAAACAGAGATTAAAGTTCAGAAGAACGATTGGGATGCTGGTCGGAATGTATTGGCTTGGTTGTTGGAGGTGTGTAGAATAGGGACGAGAAATAGTATTAGTATAGAAGCTAAGAGGGCTAATACACCTCCAAGCTTATTTGGTATGGATCGAAGGATAGCGTATGCAAATAAGAAGTACCATTCGGGCTGGATGTGAAGGGGAGTAACCAGGGGATTGGCGGGGTTGAAGTTTTCAGGGTCTTTTAGAAGAGTGGGGGATAGTAGAACTATAGAAGAAAGAGCTATAAATAAGATTATAAATCCTGTGAGGTCCTTAGTAGAGAAGTAAGTGTGAAAGGGGGTCTTGTCAAATGTTGATTCTATCCCTGTTGGGTTGTTTGATCCGGTCTGGTGGAGAAATAGGAGATGGACGAAAGCGAGGGCTGTTATAACAAAGGGGAAAAGGAAGTGGAATGCGAAAAATCGAGTAAGGGTAGCTTTATCAACTGAAAATCCTCCTCATATTCATTGTACTATGGTGGTTCCTATGTAAGGTAGGGCTGATACTAGGTTGGTTATTACGGTGGCACCTCAAAAAGACATTTGTCCTCAGGGCAATACGTAACCGACGAAAGCAGTTAGCATTGTTAGAAGAAGGAGAATGACTCCAACTTTTCAGGTCTCCTTTTTCACGTAGGATCCGTAATATATGCCTCGTCCTATATGGAAGTACATACATATGAAAAAAAAGGAAGCGGTGTTGGCGTGAGTTTTTCGGAGGAGTCAGCCGTATTTTACGTCCCGGCATATGTGTCTAATGGAAGAGAATGCCAAAGATATGTCGGAGGTGTAATGCATGGCTAGGAATAAGCCAGTAATAAGTTGTGTCCCTAGACAAAGGCCTAGGAGGGAACCAAATTTTCATCATATAGATAAATTTCTTGGACTAGGCAAATCTATTAAGGAGCCTTTTATAATCTTGAATAGTGGGTGTGTCTTTCGTAGGGGGCCTGTCATAATTTGTTATATATAATGATTTTCTATTCAATGTTTTTGCTAATGTTGTTGGGGAGGACCTTGGTTTTCTATAGTCTATCTCCTTATTATGGGGCATTAGGGCTAGTGATGGTGGCTATGTCTGGATGTATGCTTTGTAGGCTGATGGGTATGTCTTTTATGGCGCTGATTTTGTTACTTATTTATGTTGGCGGTATGTTGGTTGTTTTTGTATACTCCAGGGCTTTGTCCGCAGAGCGATACCCTATGGTGAGAAAACTTAAGGAGGCGTTGTTGCTTTTTTCAATTCTAGTGATATGAGTCAGGCTGAATTTTGATTTGTTGTTAAGTTTTCCGGAATTGGGGTGAGAGAGCTATAAAAGAGTTGATCTTGTGGGGAGAAGTCAATTGTACAGGGAAGTGTGGTGGTACCTGATGCTAGGAGGGTATATGTTATTTGTTGGATTAGTAGTAGCGCTAGTGGTTACTTATGGTGCTGAGTACAAAATACTAAAGGCTTTATAGTAAAAGGAATTATGAGAAATGCTTGACTTAGATCAGGTATAGGCTTGTGATAATAAATATGATCAAGATTATGGAGGAGGACATAACTAAGTAGTGCTTTATGTACCCGGTTTGGGTTGTCTGGTACGTCTTAGAAATTTGGGAGGAGGTGGCGCCTAGTCCTTGGGCACCTATTTTTTCTTTTCATCCTTGATCGATTTTACGTGTTCTTAAAGTTAGGGCGGAGAGCATAGATAATGCTGTGAGGATGGAGTGGGCCGCTTTTTGGTAAAATCATTGGAGGGTTGTAAAAGTTTTTATGGAGGTTCAAGTAGGCCTAAAAATAAATGAAATTAAGTTCTTAGAGACTAGTGATGCGTATATCCCGGCGGAAAGGGTTAATGTGATTGCTAGGGACTTAAGTAGTACTGCCAGGGTGAGGGGGTTAGAAAATAAGATTAAGGTGGCAATGATCCATCCGGAGAGAATTGTTCCAATTGCCAGACGGTTTAAGGCTTTTACTAGGTTTTTATTTTCTTCCCTGGTTGGGGATAGGGGGCTGAAGAGTGAGTTTGAGTTGAAACAAAATAAAACTATACGTAGGGAATATACTGCCGTCAATAGTGTGGCTAGAAAGGAAATTATAAGGCTAAAAAATTTAGAGAAGCTAGTGAGAGATAATTCTAGTATTAAGTCCTTTGAGTAAAATCCTGCGAGGAAAGGAGTTCCAGTGAGGGCTAGTCTGCCGAGAATTATGCATGCTGAGGTTTTGGGGAGGATCATATATAGCCCTCCCATCTTCCGTAAGTCTTGTTCGTCTTTAAGTCTATGAATAATTCTTCCAGAAGATAAGAATAGCATAGCCTTAAAAAAGGCGTGGGTGCAAATGTGGAAGAGAGCAATGATTGGGGCTTTTAGTCCTATGGCGACCATCATGAGGCCTAATTGTCTAGTTGTGGAGTATGCGACTATCTTCTTTATATCGTGTTGGGATATGGCGGTGGTTGCTGCAAAGAGAGCAGTAATAGATCCTAAAACAAGGCATCATCTATTAAATCTTCTTGCTTTTGAGTAGAGGGGGCTTATTCGCACTAGAAGAAATATGCCGGCTACTACCATTGTAGACCTGTGAAGAAGGGCAGAAACTGGGGTAGGGCCTTCCATTGCAGCAGGAAGTCAGGGGTGTAGTCCAAATTGAGCAGACTTACCGGCGGCTGCAATTAGTGCCCCGACTAGAAGTAGTTTGATTGTGGCTGGTTTATTTCATTTAAGTGTGGAGGCCTCTGAGATAGATCAAGATTTAAAATAGATAAGGTTTAGGGCAAAAAATAATAAGAGTCCGATGTCACCAATTCGTTTATAGATAATGGCTTGTAGGGAGGCTTTTTTAGCTCTGGTACGAGTTTGTCATCATCTAATAAGCAGAAAGGATAGAAAGCCGACTCCTTCTCACCCTATAAATAATAAAAATAGTTTATTTGATAAAGTTAGGATAATCATTTTTAGTAAGAAAATAATTAATAGGTGAAAAAAAGCTTTCTTTTTTGGGTCCCTGTTCATGTAGTAGGCGGAAAATTCTATAATAGAATAAGAGACGGTTAGTGCCGTGAAAAAAAATAGATTAAATTTAAGGTCATAGTGTAGTTCTATGTTAAAAGAAAAGGCACCAATGTGAAATCAATCTGATACTAGTACTATTATGTCAGGGGAGTTTAGTATTATTGATATAAGAAGGGGAAAAGAGGAAAGAAAGGCAAGTGTCTTTAGCAGAATTATAAAGAATTTTTTGTTCTTAATTGTGGTTGTAAATCTGGCGTTTTTATTTATTCCGAGGGATTTCAGTTTAGGGGGGGAGTAACTGTTAAAGGACGTATAGGCTAATTGGAAAAAAAAGATCCTCAAAAAAAGGGTAATTACTAGAGAAGAATTGAGTGTAAGAATAATTTTTTGTAGGTTGAGGGTCATCGAAACTTCTATGGGATTGAACCACAGATCTTAAGACTTAGCAGGACTAAAATAAACCTATAAGTTTCGGACTAGAGACCAGATTTTAACTGGTAATTTTAATACCACAAATTAAGGTTTTATTTAAACTACTTTAGTCAAAAATAAGGTTTTTAATAGCCTTAAAGGGGTAAACCTGATGATATTTTCAACTGTCTAAAAAAAAATATCATGTCAGAATACGCACTATTTTTAAAATTAATAATTCTGCAAGGGGGGGGCCTTGCATATATTATTAAAATTGGTCAAAATCTTATTTTATAAGGAGAATGGAGGGATTTATAATGAGAAATATGAGAGGGAAAATATGTAAAAATATTAAGATATGTTCGGAAGATGTGACTGGTTGAATTTTAGAAATAAAGGTGGGAAAAGTCCTTCTTTTTGTTTTTTGAAAGATTAACAAAGAGTATATTGCTCCGAATACTGTGGCGGAAGTAATAATTATGAAGGCCCTGATTTTTCATTTTATAACTGATCTAATAATTAGCAGTTCTCCTATTAAATTAGGTGTGGGAGGAAGTCCGAGGTTAGTTACGCAGGTTATTACCCATCAGAGAGAAAGAAGAGGGGTAATTAGCTTGAATCCTCGCGTTATGGCTAGGGTTCGGGTACTTTTTCGTTCATATAGGAGGTTTGCCAGGCAAAATAATCTGGAAGAGATTAGCCCGTGGGCTATCATTAGAGTAGTGGCTCCTTTTATTCCTCATGGAGATAGGGTAAATATCCCAGCGGCAACCATTCTCATGTGACCAACCGATGAGTAGGCTATAAGGGCCTTGAGGTCCGTCTGTCGTAAGCATATTATTCTTGTTACAAGCGCCCCCCAAATGCAGAAAGTGATGAGAGGAAAAGATACTTCATTAGCTGAGACAAAGAAAAATATTAAGGTGGTGCGGGCTAGTCCGTATCCTCCTAGCTTTAGGAGAATAGCGGCAAGTATCATTGATCCCGCTATCGGGGCTTCTACGTGGGCCTTCGGAAGTCAGAGGTGAAGGCCATAAATTGGCATCTTTATTAAAAAGGCTATGAAGCAGAATGCTCCTCATATAGAGAGAGTGGCGGAGGATAGAGGCAGTATATTTGTTGTTAGGTTTATAGAAGGCATAATTAGGGATTTATTGGTGTTATATAAAGAAAGGAGGGCTATCAAAAGTGGTAAAGAGCCCGCAAGAGTGTAAAAAATAAAGTATATTCCGGCTTGAAATCGTTCCTTCTGGGCTCCCCAGCGGGTGATTAGTATCAGGGTGGGGAGGAGAGTAGACTCAAAGGCTATGAAGAATAGAGAGAGTTCCAGGGCCGAAAAAGTGAGGAGCAGAGCTAACAAAATAAAAAATACTGTGGATATGAAAGTTCGTTGGGATTTATTGGTATATTTCTTTGTAGATCTTATTCTAGCTAGAAGAGCTATGGGAATTAGTCATGTTCTAAGAACTATTAGGGGAGAAGATAATCTATCAACTGCAAATTTTAGTGAAAGTTTATGTCACAGGGTAAAAGAGTGTAGTTTTAGTGTTTTAACAGACAGGGCGGATATAGCAATGGCTTTTATTATGGATACATTTCGGTACAGTTTGTTATTAATAACCCAGGGCATAAGAATTGCTGACAAAGATAAGGTAAGAAGATATATCATTATTCGGTAATAATTATTCGGCTCAATCTAATCCTCCTTGGGTTCATTCAAAGATTAATCCAATTAGTAGAATGATAAGAAAGAGGGAAGAAAATAAAAGGACGGAAGAGGGGTTGTAGATGAATAGAGCTTGGGGCAGAGGAAATAGAAGTGCTATTTCTAGGTCGAATAATAAAAATAGAATGGCTACTAAGAAAAACCGAAAAGAGAAAGGGACTCGGGCGGATTTGAGGGGGTCAAATCCGCATTCGTAGGGAGAAGCCTTTTCTAAGTCTAAGTTTCGGCTAGGTAAGAAGTGTGCGGCAAAGACTAGTGCAATTGTTATTGCTGAAATTGATAAGAGGATGATACTAATATTGTACATATAATTGTTTTATATAAATTAGGTTGGAGAAGTGGCAGATAGTAATGCGTTTAGCTTGAAACTAAAATGATAAAGGTTTAAATCCTTTTTTCTCTTACGACCCTCATCAATATATACATATATATAAGAAAAGTCATACAACATCAACAAAGTGTCAGTATCAAGAGGCAGCTTCAAATCCAAAGTGGTGGTGTTTTGAGAAATGGTATCTTGAGAGGCGAAGCAAGCATACAGTTAGGAATGCTGTTCCTATGAGGACGTGGAGGCCATGGAATCCTGTGGCTACAAAAAAAGTGGAGCCGTACACTCTGTCTGCTATGGTGAACGGTGAGTCGTAGTATTCTCAGGCCTGAAGAGCCGTGAAATAGGCCCCAAGAATAACTGTTAAAGAGAGTCTTTGAATAGCTTCAGCTCGGTTACCCGAGAGAATGCTATGGTGAGCTCAAGTCACGGTCACTCCTGAAGACAGAAGAACTGCTGTATTAAGAAGTGGGATCAGAAATGGGTTTATGGGGGTTATCCCTGTGGGTGGTCATGATACCCCAAGCTCTACAGTCGGGGCCAGACTTCTGTGAAAGAAAGCCCAAAAGAATGCAAAAAAAAAGCAGACTTCAGAAGTGATAAACAAAATCATTCCGTATCGTAGTCCGTTTCTAACGGGAAGGGTGTGAAACCCTTGAAAGGTTGCTTCTCGGATTACATCTCGTCATCATTTAATAATGGTTAACAGAAGTAGGAAAGTTCCTGCTGTAAATAAAGCTGTTCTATTTATGTGGAATCAGAGGATTAGTCCGGAAGTCATCATGAATGCTCTAATTGCCCCCGTTAGGGGTCAAGGTCTTTGATCAACTAAGTGGTATGGGTGTTGGTGAGTCATAATTTATAAATTTTGGACTAGGTAGAAGTGAAGGAGGGCTGTGAAAACGTATGCCTGAATACAAGCTACTCCTATTTCTAGCAAAAACAGTAGTATGAATATAAGCAGGGTTACTCTTGCTATGGTAATTTTTTTCATTAGAACCCAAATAGCAGTTGACATCAGATAAATCAATAGGTGTCCAGCTGTTAAGTTGGCTGCTAGTCGAAGGCCTAGGGCTATTGGTTGCGCAAATAGGCTTAGTGTCTCGATTAAGACCATTAGCGGAATTAAGAATGACGGAGTGCCCTGAGGGACGAGGTGACTTAGTCGAGTGTTAAAGGCTAAATAAAATCCTAGAATATTAACTGACATTCAAATAGGTACTCCTATTCTGTACGTTAAAGAGATATGTCTAGTTGCGGTGAAGGCATAAGGTAACAAGCCTAATACTTTTATAGAAAATAGGAGGGTAAAGACGGCGGTGATTGTTGGGACTCAAGTTATGGAGTTTGGATTAGTTTGCTGGAATATTGTCTTTATTATTGTTTTATTGAATGTTGAAAAGGCGAATCCTATGCGGGTAGGCAATCAGTTTGTAGATTTAGAAAAAAAAAGTCACAGAATGGCCATTAGGACTGAAACAATGGTCATGGGAATTAGAAGTAATGAGTCTGGGGAGAATTGACCGAAAATACTGTTTAGGTTCATAATCATTTTTTAACTATTTTGGTTTTTTGGGGGGGAGTAACTGTTATATAGTTAGTATTGGGGGGGCTTGCCTTCAGAATTATAGTTATTACTATAAATAAGAAGGACCAAGCTAGGATAAAATTGAAGAATCAGGATATAAGCTCTAGCTGAGGCATGTTTCTTTGATAGTGGGTGGTGAGATCACTTTGATTTAAATTAAGAGTTTAATGCTTGCCGTTATAAGCTTATCAAAGTCTACTCTTTTAGGAATTTAGAGACTCATTTCTCGAAGGAAGAAAATTTAATAGATTCAATGACTATTGGCATAAATCTGTGTTTTGCTCCGCATATCTCTGAACATTGTCCGTAAAATAGTCCGCATCGGGAAATAAAGAATTTAACTTGGTTTAGACGGCCAGGGACAGCATCCATCTTTATGCCCAGGGAGGGCACCGTTCACGAGTGTAGAACGTCTGAGGAGGTGACTAATACTCGGATAGGGGTTTGGGATGGAAGAGTTAAGCGATTGTCAACTTCTAGAAGTCGGGGGTTTCCAACCGTAAGGTCTCTGGTGGGGATCATATAGGAGTCGAACTCTAGGTCTCGGTAGTCGGCGTATTCGTATCTTCAGTATCATTGGTGGCCTATTGCCTTAATGGTGAGGAAAGGATTATTTACTTCGTCTATGAGGTAGAGAAGTTGAAGAGAGGGGAGGGCAATAAATATTAATATTATTGCAGGAATTACGGTCCAGACGGTCTCTAGTCCTTGACCTTCCAAGAAAAATCGTTTGGTTTTTGAAGAAACGAGTAGAGAGGCTAATCCGTAGAATACTAAGATAGTAATTAGAGTTAAGATAATTAAGGTATAGTCGTGAAAATAAATTAACTCCTCCATTAAAGGAGAAGATGCATCTTGTAGTCCTAATTGGGTTCAGTTTGCCATTTATTGTTGAAGAATATTTATAGCGGACACAAGGTCTGAGTTGTGGGTTCGGGACAGGGCAACCATTAAAGATAGTCCGGCTCTTGCTTCACAGGCAGATAGTGTGAGAAGGAGTAGTTTGTTTGACAGCAATGTTTTGTTTGATAATTTGACTGAAATAATTATAAAGCCTATAAATAGTGAAACTAGGAGGAGTTCCAGGCATAAGAGAATTGACAGCAAATGAAGGCGTTTTAGAAGTATGCCAAGGATACCCAAATAAAAAATTCTTATCGTGATAATGAGGTACGAAAAAATATAAAAGCTTCGGATTTATTGCCGAAATATCTTAAGCCGAAATTAAGAGTTTTGTTTAAACTAGCTTTTTACTTAATAAGGTAGACGGTTGAGGGGGTTTCGTTGAATGTGTGGTGTGAGGGAGGGAAAGAAGAGTACTGTCACTCTAGGGATGAGGAGGAAAATTCTGGGTAGAGTGGAGTTCGCTTGGTAGAAAAAGCTTCTCAAATTAAAAACAAAAAGATGAGTGTGGCTACTAGGGAGATAGTGGAGCCTATGGAGGAGATAGTGTTTCACAGAGTGTAGGCATCTGGATAGTCAGAATACCGTCGAGGCATTCCGGCTAATCCTAGAAAGTGCTGAGGAAAAAAAGTAAGGTTAACTCCTATAAACATGACTGTAAAGTGAATCTTTCCTCATAAAGGGTGGAGTCCCACTCCTGAAAACAGGGGGAACCAATGGGTAAACCCGGCGAATATTGCGAAAACTGCTCCCATTGACAAGACGTAGTGGAAGTGAGCTACTACATAGTATGTGTCGTGTAGAATTATATCAATGGAGGATTTGGCCAGGACGACTCCCGTGAGGCCGCCTATTGTAAACAGAAAGACGAATCCTAGTGCTCAAAGTAAAGGCGTGTCTCAGCGGAGATTTCTTCCTTGTAAGGTGGCCATTCATCTGAATACCTTAATTCCTGTGGGGACGGCGATGATCATTGTTGCGGCTGTGAAGTAAGCTCGGGTGTCTACATCCATACCGACAGTAAACATATGGTGGGCTCAGACTAAAAATCCTAAGATTCCTATTGAGATGATTGCGTATACCATGCCGAGATAACCAAATGGCTCGTTCTTGCCGGCGTAGTGGGCTATGACGTGAGAAATCATTCCGAATCCAGGGAGTATTAGGATGTAAACCTCAGGGTGGCCAAAGAATCAGAATAGGTGCTGAAACAAGATAGGGTCACCTCCTCCGGCAGGATCGAAGAAAGTTGTTTTGACATTTCGGTCAGTTAGGAGCATTGTAATTGCTCCTGCTAGAACTGGGAGAGATAATAGAAGGAGGAAGGCAGTAACGAATACGGATCATACAAAAAGGGGAAGGCGGTCAAATGACATTCCGGGAGTTCGCATGTTTATAATAGTGGTAATAAAGTTAATGGAGGCCAAAATTGAGGAGGCTCCCGCAAGGTGAAGGGAAAATATGGCTAAGTCTACGGACCCTCCGGCATGAGCAAGTCCGCTTGATAGAGGAGGGTATATTGTTCATCCAGTACCAGCTCCTCTTTCAACTCCGGCGGAGGCTAGAAGTAATAGGAAGGAAGGAGGGATTAATCAAAACCTCATTTTTTTCATCCGTGGGAATGCCATGTCTGGTGCTCCTATCATTAAAGGAATAAGCCAGTTACCGAATCCTCCTATCATTATAGGCATAACCATGAAAAATATCATAACTAAGGCGTGGGCAGTTACTATAACTTTATATATTTGGTCGTCTTTTAACAAAGATCCTGGTTGTGCAAGTTCGGTGCGAATTATAACTCTCATGGCGGTTCCAATCATACCAGCCCAAGCTCCAAATATAAGATAAAGAGTTCCTATGTCCTTGTGGTTAGTAGAAAATAATCAGCGTTTTAATTGCAT